TCGGATGAACCGGATTGTAGGCATGAAAAAGTAAGAACTCGGCGGGTCCTTTATAATCGGGGAATAAGGTCTCGCCGAGTTCTTACTCTTAGACTTAGAGTGAGACTTTGATCTATTCCATAACATACAAATTGGAAAGTTATACAGTCACCATAAAAAAAACTTATTCATAGAAATCACAAAACAGAGATCCTTGGCTCTGATGTTTCAAACCGCTCTGCTCTATTCTTTTTTATTATTATTATTATGTTTTTGAAGACTTGAATCTATTGATTAATTCATAGTTTCTGTCGTTTCTCCAAAATATTAACTCTTACGAAAAACAAGAAATAAGGAATCAATCGATTTTTGGATAATCCATATTATTATATTATATGGATTTATATTTATACAGATAAAACTATACAGATAAAACAGATAAAAATTTATACAGATAAAACAGATAAAACATCCTGCAAATCATTTTTATACTAATAGAACCTTACTCTCTCAAAAATCTAAAGAGAAAATAAAAACTGTGATGAGATAATAAATAAGAATTTGGATGTGCGTCAAAATCTAATCTGCTTTTCAACCGGGAGGGTAAAAGTTTTTTTTGTTTGAATCATTTTTCTTTTATTAAGTTATAAGTTGAAAAGTTCATTAAATAATTGAAGAAGTTCTATTTATTCAATGAATTACTCCCCCCTAACCCCTTTCGTTTGTCCACTACTTCTTATAAATCTAAACAAAAGGTTTCGATAAACCCGAAAAAGAAGGAATAGTAATCTTTGACGAACAGACGAAGGGGATAAAAAATTATTATTATTTCAATACAAGACGACACAAGAAAGGATTTTCCGACCTTTCTTGTGTCGAGTAGAAGCTTAGGAAGAATAGTAATTCCTACTGATGGAAGTATTTTTTTCTTCCGTTTACCCCGACCATTCCTTGTATTCTCTTCCTTTGTATTTGTATTCCTATTGTCTATTACTAGGAATGGGATGGATACAAGTAATGAATTCAAGACATCCTGCGAAAACAGTATAAACAAAGCAAGCAAAAAGGTTTACAGAATTTTTTGATCATACAGAATTGTAGAATTGTATCGATCGGAAATAAAAAAATTCGGCGCTTTTTACCAGCTCCGTGGTAAAGAATCTATGGATCTAGAAATTCATTTCGTACAATTGAACCTTTTCAAACTGTTTCTTTTTAAGAACCAAAAAAATTTGTGCCAAAATAACGGATGCCAAGAAGAACAAAAGGCCTTGGATGCGTAATGGATCTTGAAGCACTATTTCCGCATCTCCCTGACCAAATCCTCCCACATTAGGATTGCTTGTTAATGGTTGATCAAGCTTGATGGATTCACCCTCTGAAACAAGAAGTTCTGGTCCTGGAGGTATAATATCAACCCCTTGATGTCCATCCGATGCATCAACTATGGTTATTTCATATCCCCCCTTTTCTTTCCGTACTATTCTACTTACTATTCCTGCTGATGTCGCATTATAGACTGTATTGTTACTCTTGCTCCCATCCGGATAAATCTGACCCCTTCCCCTATTCCCACCTACATATATGGGATATTTTAAGAAGTGAACGTCTTTTTTCGTAGCAGGGTCGGGGGAGAGAATGGGAAAGACAATTTCACTATATTTCTGACCGGGAACAGGACCTATCACAAGAATATTTTTTTTAGTAGGACGATAACTCTGAAAAGCTAGATTTCCCGTCTTTTCTTTCATTTCGGGAGAAATACGATCTGGGGGGGCTAATTCGAATCCCTCGGGTAAAATAAGAACAGCCCCCACATTCAAAGCCCCCTTTTTACCATTAGCAAGAACTTGTTTCAGTTGCATATCATAAGGGATTCGAACAACTGCTTCAAATACAGTATCAGGAAGCACAGCTTGCGGAACTTCAATATCCACGGGCTTATTAGCTAAATGGCAATTGGCACATACAATTCGTCCAGTTGCTTCTCGTGGATTTTCATAACCCTGCTGCGCAAAAATGGGATATGCATTTGAAATAGATGCCCGAGTTATTACATATATCATAATCGATACAGAAATGGATCGAGTCATCTGTTCCTTTACCCAAGAAAAAGTATTTCTATTTTGCATGGTCCAATCGTTGATCCCGGAATTTCTACAATAAATTAGAAAGGTAGCTAGCTAGTATAGTTCCCTATCCACGAGTCTGCCATTGTACTGGAATAATTGTACAAATATAGGACGAATAACTTGACCAGGTAAACAGGTAGAAGTATAAAGAATCAGTAAGATTGAAAATACTTTCCTTATACACGAAGAAACATTCTAATTTGATTCATATCATTCAATGAATGAGTTCTTCATTCATTCATTGAATGATAAATGACTACAAGTGAAGGAGATACACGATTTAAATAATGGAAGATCCAATATTTCACAATTGTATCTAGAATAACTGGAAAAGTGGAAACAAGACCAGATATAATTTGATCATTATGAGCCAATCCAAAATCGTTGTAGACCGAACCAATTATAAGTTCCCAACCATGGGTCGAGTGAAATCCAATCCATAAATCAGTAACTAAAAGAATTGAAAAAGCTTTTATTGTGTCACTTAAATTATAGAGAAATTCCTGAACCCAAGAATTAAGAATTCTAAGTTCTTCATTACCCAGAATAAAATAACCACTTAGAATAGCGAAACATATTATATTTGTCGAGAAATGCAAAATGATATGTAGATTATACTCATTGTGTGTTTTGATCAATTGTATCGTTTCCTTGTGTATTTCTATACGAAGCTTTTGTATATGTGTGTCCGGGTACTCCTTTATCATTTCGTCCAACAGGAATAGTTCTTCTAATTCTATGAATCTGTCTAGAACGTTTTTCTCTTGAATATTATTCAAAAAAGTTTCGGATTGCCGGGTATTCCACCAATTAGTAATCCAAGGTTCCAGACTTTTCTTAAATGAGAGAGAGACCCACCAGGGCAAAAATACTATAGATATGAGATATGGGAGGGAAGTCAATGTGTGTGTGTGTGTTTTTTCATTTTGTATATGTGAATTGTTAATGAATTTACTTCATTCGTCTATTCTATCTGATATTTCTCCGAAGCACGAATTCTATAACAAGGTATCGAACCTATAAATCTATTCCCATTTTTGTCTTAAAATTTCGTCCTTGGATCTAGATATAGAAATAGAATAAGGGTCCTTTTCGGCTAAGATATATATAGAATTCCCGGAGATATCTCAATTGGGAAAATTCGAACTAATTTCATCTAAATTTGATTATATCCGTTCGATGAATACTCGAAAACCTACTGGAAGTCACGAATATTCGTCGGATTTCGAGACGAAAAAACTCCCCTCGCATCAATTCATTATTTAGAAATGAATCACCATATAACCAAAGCCCGGAAATAACGTATTAATTAAAATTCTTGAACCGAAAAAGAAAAATTCTATATTACGATTACAAAATCCAAGTTCGGATATATTTGATGAAGCATACTTATTAGATTCTAATTATAGTAGATAATACTTTTGACTAGTATAAAATATAAAATGACTAGTATAAAATATAAAAAAATGGAGTTGGTTTACAAAAAATTGCTTTTGATTATAGTTGTTGTTCCATATACGTTCTCCTGCTTTTGTTTTATTCTATGTGGTCTCCTCGACAACGGAACGGGAAAAAATTTAATATGTTTCGCTCGAATGAACATTCTGCGGAAACTTAAGTTGTCTTAAAAGGGGAATTCACAAGTGTCTTTTCTCATGCTGGGAAGACATTTATTCTTCAGTTCATTTCAAAATATTTCAATTGGTACGCGCAAGAAATAGGCCGATTCAGCAGCTTTTTGTTCAATTTCTCGTGGAGTCAAATTATCATCAGTACGAGTCAATGGAATGGCTCCCTGGCCTCTGATTTCCATATAAAGGACACGACGAGGATAAAGACCCTCTTTAATCTCCATTCTAATGGATTGTATATCTCTCATAAGGAAACGAAGGAAAATGCGACGATTTATTCCCGGAAATCCCCAACGAAAAATACATACTATTCCTTCTTTTCTATCAAAGCGGTCATAACCACTACCTACATTCCACGAAATTGTGCACCACAAATAGGAGCTAATGAATAGACCTGCAATCCCATAAAAAGACATCACAATCCCTTGTGGAAAAAAAATTATTTGCTGAGATGGAAATACGGATATCAGATTCCTACCAAGATAACTGGAAGTTCCAACCACTAAGAACCCTAGTGAACCTAAAAAAAGGATACAGGCCCAACAAAAATTACTTGTTTTCCGAGACCCCGTTATAAGTTCTATCCATATATGTTCTGATTGCCAGTTCATACTATACTAGATCCGCTTGCATTCGATTGGAATTGAGAGAATAACCAAAATGAATTTGACTTTACTTCTATTGATCCCGAAGTAACTCTCATCAACTAGCACTATTTTGATGGAAACCATCAGGAGTAATTGGTTATATACGTTGACTTTTTATTTAAAATATTCGCCAATCCATTCATTTTTTACCAGCTATATCCATATATATATGCATTTACGCGGATATCATGTGTCCGTATGCATAACAAACAGTTCTTTCCTTTGTGTTCGAAAAGAGCCACATATCGTACCATATTAAACTAAATAAATATATGTATTATGATCCCGTTATGATACCATGTTCAAATAAATTGATGAGAATTGGTTCCGTCGGATCTATACAATCTTATTTTTTTGGACATGAAGAAATAAAGAAGCCATTGCAATTGCCGGAAATACTAGGCCCACTAAGGGCACAAAAATGGAGGGTAAGTTGAGATCTGTCATAGAACGGGTGCCCCTTTCTTTATACCTATTATAAAGATATCTTATCATAAAGATATCTATTTATAAGTAATATTAATGAAATCTATTATAAGTGCAAGGAATGTCGAATTAAATGAAGTGTACCTAATTCATATTTCATTTTCAAAATGAATTTTTTAATTATTCTTCTCCCATCCTTATCTTCTTTCTAATAAGGAGTTTTTTTTATTAGTATGAACTAAATATAAATACTTGTTCGCTACAAATAATTGAATTTAGTGCTCTACTTTAATTTCAATTTCCTTCATTTTGATTCAAGGGAAAGAAACCGTGTAGTTGAAATAGCTCACTCAGAACACCTTTTAAAGGATTACGTGGTACGATTGAGTCGAATAAGCCCTTCTGGAATAAATACTCAGCTGATTGTGAACCCTCGGGTACTGTCTTATTCAATGTTTGTTCAATTACTCTTTTACCCGCAAATGCAATGTAGGCATTTGGTTCAGCAATAATAACATCTCCCAACATACCAAAACTGGCTGTTACTCCACCGGTTGTAGGAGATGTAAGGATTGAGACATAGAATAACTTTTTATTTGATTGATAATTATGTAAAACAGAAGAGATTTTAGCCATTTGCATCAAGCTCAAACTTCCTTCTTGCATACGTGCTCCTCCGGAAGCACACACAATAATGACAGGTAGAGATCGATTAGTCGCATACTCGATCAAACGGGTGATTTTCTCGCCAACTACGGATCCCATACTACCCCCCATGAACTCAAAATCCATAACCCCAATTGCTATTGGAATACCGTTTAGTTGACCTACGCCCGTTTGAACAGCTTCAGTTAAACCCGTCTTTCTTTGATAAGAATCGATACGATCTCTATAAGGTTCTTCCTCTGAATGAAATTCGATGGGGTCCATAGAGACCATATCTTCATCCATAGGATCCCAAGTGCCCGGATCAATCGAAAGTTCAATTCTATCTGAACTGCTCATTTTCAAATGATATCCACACTCTTCACAAATATTCATTTTTGACTTAAAAAATTTTTTATAATTTAATCCATAACAATTTTCGCATTGAACCCATAAATGTCTGTATTTTTGATTTATATTGAAATCACTGTCATTGTCATTGTCATTGTCATTGTCATTGTCATTGTCATTGTCATTGTCATTGTCATTGTCATTGTCATTGTCATTATCATTGTCATTGTCATTGTCATTATCATTGTCATTACTATTCGTTCTTATACTAGTACTAGAACTCCCGCTTTCACTACCACTTACACTTTCCGTACAAATGAAACTATAAATATAACTGTCACTAGAATTGTCGGTACCACCTGAAATAGAACTATTAATACTGACTTCAAAACGAAGATAACTATCAATGCAACTATTAATGTGATTAGTCCAACTAGATTGAGTATCATACATGTAATGATAATTGTAGTGATTATTACTATTAGACCCACTATTCAAATAATTAGAAAAAACACTTTCTAGTTCACTCAGAAAAGAACTACCATTGTCAATCTCAAAAATCTGATTTTCAATATCAAAATATACAGAATAACTGTCACCATTACTATCCCTAACTAAAAAAGTGTCGTCCGAGATAAAACTCCAAATATTCCTGATATCAAATAAATAATCAACATTACGGAAAGTATAACTGCTACTATTACTCCAATGGGGAATGTTTTTCCCCGTATCCGTTTTAATAGGCTCTTCACTTCCACTGGTATGTCCAATAGCATCAGAACTATATATTGATTTATTCAGCCCACACCTATGTTCTAGCTTTTCGTTAAACAACATCAATTCGTTAATCAACATCAAATTGAACCACCATTTTTCCATAGAGTCTTCCCGCCCCCTATTTGATGAAAATACAATAGATGAATAGTCATTCGATAAAGAATCATTTTACTATTTTTTTTTTATTTCCTATCAAAATGAAGCATATGGATCCAATCATTAGGATTGTTAACTAACAACGGGTGAGTATTGAAAGAAATGATTCTTATTTTTGGAGAATCCGGGGTATCCACTTCGATATATATTATGATCGAATCTTTTCCTCAATTTAAAATAGAAAGACAGGTTTCTCTCATGTCATGTACAAATTATCAATAACAAGATAAATAGTTGTTTCTTTTCTTCCTATAAAATGCAGAATTCATTCTCGTATAATCTCTATCCTATAATAAAATAATACGTTTCTATTGCAACATGGAACTAAAAAGACAATATACAGGGTGGGTAGAAGGAACCCTCCCCTGGCTTGATCTCTAGTCTGAACCTACGGGATATAAAATGATCCACGAATCCCAAGGATCCATCGGATTCATTTTATTATGTACCTAACAATAAACAATAAAAGTATTGGGTTATTTACTCTTCGATCTTATCTTGTATTTAGATCTTGTGTATATACATATAGGTAAGATCTGTACAGATGTATCTGTACATATGAAAGATATATGTAAATACTATAGTATTAGTATTAGTATTAGTATTAGTATTAGTATTAGTATTAGTATTAGTATTAGTATTAGTATTAGTATTAGTATTAGTATTAGTATTAGTATTAGTATTAGTATTAGTATTAGTATTAGTATAGAATACTAATTCTTTATCTTTATTCGGCTCAATCCTTTTTTTTAGGAA